CTACGGTCTCGAATTTCTTAATAGCAGTATCTATTCGAAACGAATTCTCTAGCATTTGACTCCTTATCACCGAAGAGTTTAGTCGTACACTTGAAAGATAGCCCAGAAAATAGAAGGGATGATTATATAATTGCTTTATATGGATCCTGGCCGGTTGAGACCACAAGTCAAAATGACATTGCCAAAAGTTGACAAGGTGAGATTTCCATTTCTTTATCAGAAGACGAGCCCCCCTTGAAGCCAGAATCGATTTTCCTTGATATCTGACATAATGCATAAAAGGGTCTTTGAACAACCATAGGGTTTTCTGAAAATCGTTACAAAGCACTACTACAAGATATTCTATTTTTGCATAGAAATGTGTTCGCTCAAGAAAGGATCCAAAAGATTTTGATCGTAAATGAAAGGGTTGTTTACGGAGAAAAATGAATATGAATTCACATTCATATACATGAGAATTAGAGAGGAACAAGAAGAATCTTTGATTCTCTTTTGAAAAAAGGGAAATGGAATTTTTTGGAGTAATGAGACTATTTGAATTCCAATACTCGTAGAGAGAGAATCGCAATAAATGCAACGAAGGAGTATCTTGTATCCAAGAGTGAAGGGTTTGAACCAAGATTTCCAGATGGATGGGGTGGGGTATTAGTATATCTGACACATGATTTAAATGTGATAACTTGTCCTCGAAAAAGGGAAATATTGAATGAATAGATCGTAAATTATGAGATTTTGCTATTTCTTTTTCTTCTAGGGAAGATACCAATCGCAGCGAGAATGGAATTTCCACAACGACTGCAAAACCCTCCGATATCATTTGAGAATCAAAATGATTGTTGTGCCCAACGAATCGATTTTGATTAGAATCATTAACCGAAATAATCAAACGATTCTGTTGATGCATTCGAGTAATTAAACGTTTCACAATTAGTGAACTGGATTTATTGTCATGATCTAAATTTTCCACCGGTTCATAAAGAATCGATCCATTTAAAGCATGACCATGAGCAAGCGCGTAGATATATTCCTGAAATAGAAACGGATATAGGAAGTATTGTTGCCGAAATCCATCCATTTCTAAATATCCTTGTAGTTCCTCCATTTCCATTTGAAATTACACTTGAACCAAATGGGGGATTTCTTGAGTTATCAAATAATACATAGTACGATACGGTCAGAACAAGGTATATAGTAAGAAAAGAATAGATACCCCGGAGCCAGAAAGGACAATCAACGGATCCTATTTCCATCCAATTTATTTATGTTCGTTATAGTTACAAGAGATGGTTAGAAATCCTTTATTTTTACAACCCGATCACTCTTTTGACTTTGGAATAATGAATTTTGATCAGTATACCGTTTCTTCTACACATTCGTCTCCACTACATAATAGAGAACATAATAGAGAATAGTTAGGATTCATTAAAAAAAAGGAATTGATGATCCACTCACAAGAGAACCCTTTCCCACATCAGGCACTAATATATTTTTAACGTCTAATTAGATCGGGTAATCATTCGAATTAAGAACAAACAGAAGCTCGTTGCTTTTGGTTTCCCTATAATTGGAGCTATAGGGCTCTATCCATTTATTCACTCGACCCAACTTGAATTGATTTGACCCCTTTCCAAGAAAAGAATCAAAACAAGATTTTGTATCGATCCGTTAAGGATGAAGTATTCTAAGAGTTCTCCATTGATACGACATGCTGTTTTTTCCTTTCATTCCCTTTCAGGATCAGTCGTGGTCTTACAAACTCCACCAATGGTATGGACGAATCCGTTGCTTCATCAAAATGTGTAAAAGACCATAGCCGCACTTAAAAGCCGAGTACTCTACCGTTGAGTTAGCAACCCATATAAATAGGGTGTGTAGATACGATCGGAATAAAAAATAAATAAAGAGATTCGATTGCCCGACCTCGTCAAAACATTGAACTAGCAACAGATCAAAAAGAAAGATTTGATGATCAATTGTGAACATAAAAATGAACAGAGATCAGATGAAAATACAACAGATTCTGGGATAAATTATAGAGAAAATCTAAATAGATGTAAAAATTGATAGACTACCCATACTCTATTTTTTTTTTTTCATTATATTAACTAAGATACTTCTTGTGTCACAACGAAATTGACGAACCCATCGTTTGAGTGAAATAAAGAAACAAACTTATGAAATGTGGATAAATAGATCTATTTATCCACGATCGAATTATATTTGTTCGATACACCATTGTCAATATGAATTGAATGTTGAGAAAACCAATTGAATAAATAAAACAAGGACTTGTGTTGGAGTGACACTACAACATAGATAAGGGATGAAGTATGAGTGGGGAAATAAATAAGGAATTCCGGTAGGAAAAAAATGTCGGGTTTATTCAATATTTATTCAATAGAGGTACAATAAGCAAGATTGACCTTTTGTTTGTTGGTGGAGTCCCAACGAAAACCATCTGATTGATGGTAATCCCATAATTTCCCAGTTATTTCATCTATTCACTCAATCTTTTTTCTATCTGTCTCATATCAAGAGAAGATATTTTTTTTTTATAGTTCTATGATACGGGGTCATGTGAGAGCAACAATGAATAGAGAATAGAGAAAAAAAATAAGGAATGGTGGAGAAACAATTAGACAAAGCTAGATACTGGCCCCCCCCTTTTTTTTTTATTTCATTAATTTCATTTGATTAATTCGAAATTCCTTAAATACCTCCGCCTTCTTTGAAATATCATGAACAGTTCCTGTAGGTTGAGCGCCTTTTTCAAGGAAATATAGAATAGCGGAAACATTTGAATAAGTTTGGTTCTTTATCGGATCGTAAAAACCCACTTTACGAAGATCTCTTCCCTCTCTTCGGGATCGAACATCAATTGCAACGATTCGATAGATGACTCATTGGGATAGACATAAATGAACAACCCCCCCTAGAAACGTATAAGAGGTTTTCTCCTCGTACGGCTCGAAAAAGAATGATTCGAATTTATGTATTGTAGTGGCAAATAGATCCACAAAATCATCAATTAGACTATGATTTGAGTCATTTTTTTTTGTTCTTCCTTCCTGAAAAAAAAAAAAGAAATCTCATTCGTACTCATAACTCAAGTTGGGTAATTCTCAAAGAGCTCGAAGGGAAATCCTTAGACATTTATTGAGCCGTCTCTAACCTCTTTTGTTTGTCTCGCCTAGAATCGATTTGATTTCTTCCCCATTCTGATCTAGTTGTTGAGACAATTGAAAACGGTGTTTCCTTGTTCCGGTATCCTTTATTTTATCTTTGCTTTGAATCCTTGGGTTTAGACATTACTTCGGTGATCCTTAATTGTTTCAAAATGGTAGCAACATACCTTTTGTTATTTCGTTCTATGGAAACGATTGATTCCCCTGTGATACACTTTTGATCGGAATTGGTAAAACTATTTCGACAAATTCATTTTACTTTCAAGTTTTTTTTTACTTGTTCGAACTTGATCCTTTCAATTTCTATACCGAAGATATACTTACGAAGTTGTTCCAACTTATTGATTGGCATTAACCCTAGATCCTTCTCTCTGCTAAATGAACCAATTCTTTATGCTCGAGCTCCATCATGTGCTATATTATAATTATATTATTTTATTACAACCCCAAAATTGGGGTCCTAGTGGAATAGAACAAACTATGTCGAGCCGAGAGCATCTTCTTTGATATATAAAATGGTGGGTACAAGAATCCACAGCCAATAATGTCCTTCAAGTCGCACGTTGCTTTCTACCACATCGTTTCAAACGAAGTTTTACCATAACATTCCTCTAATTTTGGACCGGTATGGAATTGATTCAATATGGAATCATGAATAGTCATTGGCTCAATCGGTATATAGTATATGAAGTCCTCCATACTTTCATTTTCATATATGGATCTGGAGAAGTCTCAGCAAGAATATAATTTAACCCCATATTTTATTAGAAGAATGAAACACATTTATAAAAAACACGAAGAAATGCGTTGCTTAACACTTCTTTACATCTTCAACAGATTGTTAGGGATGATGAATCATGAAAGATCCAATTCTTTCTCAAACAACTAAAACTAAAGAAGGGTCTAGATTACCGATACCGGAACAGAATGAGTCATTAACCAAATAAGCTATTCCAATGACCGGGAAAGATCGCAAGTGACTCGATAGGATAGATTCACCAATGTCACACTTCTTCGAGGAGAAAGAATTTATAAGGAATCATAAAAAACAATTTCAAGAATTTCCTACTTCGACATCATTACTGGAAATAAGTTTTCCAGTAAAGACTGAATTGAATCTCTAAATCCATCAACAAGTCGGTACAACGAGGATCTAAAAATGTTTAGCAGATATCTGATTAATTAAATCAGACGCGAATTTGATCATCATAAGAGACCTCTATGTTTCCTTTCCGATTGAATCATCAATAATTTAAACCAGATAAATGGGTCAAGAAACAAATCCAATTGTTTTGTTTTCTTGGGGATGGATAGAAGGGGCTCATGAAAGAAAAGATTAAGGTCGGTATTCTTTCAGGTATTCTTTCATCTGATTGATAAAATCAGAATCGTAGGAGTCTGATTTTATCGTATTCATCAGATACACCAAACAAGTGTTACCGGGGGTAATCGTGGGTATTTAAGGGATCGCAGATCTTTTTCGCCAAAACTGAAACACCGGTGTCACTGATCACTGAAATAGAACAATAACAATATATATATAGGCATGGTTCATTTTCTACAGATTTTTCCTTACTTCAGATTCAGGAATCTTTCCATAAAGTAAAGTGAGTGTATGAATCTCCCCCCTCCCCCAATTGATCGCTACATTGATTTCCAATTATTCATTGGAGCCAAATCAAATACAAAATAAAAGAAATTAGGTCCAAAGAAAATAATCCGTTCCGTATTGAATTTTCTTGTTTGTTAATAAGATCCGGATCACAAGGGTCTTGAAATTGATACCTTCCTTTCCTTTGCGGATTAACTCATATCGACACGAATTCCATGGGGATCATGAATCATACCCAAAGCCAATTTAAAAGGATCTTCTTATGGGATGCTATCCTGTCTTGTATAAGTACAAAGCAAAATGGGTTCATATCAATTCGTTGTTACTATTTTGTTTGATTTTGTCCCACCCCAGTCTCAGGAGCTTTAATTCCAGCGATGGAATTAATACCAAGAACCCCCCCGTTTTTTAGGATTCAGGATCCACATAGAATTAGTCATTTTGTCTACCCTATCTTTATTTATATTTACTTTAGGGAAAGTAGAGACTTCTCTTTTATTTCGCATTTCGACTCAGAATGCATCATGTGAGAATCCAAATATCATAGATATGGGGCATAAAGTTTATCCAAATGACTAACTAACCTTCAATATGAATATGGGCGAGGGGGCGAACATACGCTGAATGGCCCACCCAGTTTTTTTTTTTGAATTTCACTTTGATCTTTGTTCCCATCCTACCTATATCAAAAAAGATATTTATTTCCATCCACATGTCATTGATACTCGATCCGTTTGTTTGTGAGAAACAAAATCGAAAGGGAAGATATGATTCTATAGAAGAATCATTAGAAATCACAAAGAAAGATTGGATCACATTGTATCCAACATTACACCCTTAAACAGAAGATTCTTAAAAAAAACAATCTTTGTTATGATAGAATTGGTCTGGGACGGAAGGATTCGAACCTCCGAGTAACGGGACCAAAACCCGTTGCCTTACCACTTGGCCACGCCCCATTTTTATTTCTATTCGGCACCAATAAACACTAATATCGGTATTGGTTGTTCGTCAATTCCAGCCCCAATATCTATTGAATTGGTTGTTGCTATGATTCTACACATGTAGATGTAGAATCAAAATGAATTTATTGATCATTACATATAATTCAATTAAGATATTGTATGTAAGGTATGATTCCTTCTATTCTCATTTGAGAATTGAAGGATTTTTGATTGAGGGAGTTCAAAGAAAAAGAAAGATTTTGCGGCCTACTTTCCCTTCTTTCTTCATTTTCCCCTTATATCAATAACCCAATAATAATTAAATTTTCTCCAAGAACAAAATGTTTGTTATGCTTAATATCTTTAGTTTGATCTGTCTTAATTCTGCCCTTCATTCGAGTAGCTTTTTCTTCGCCAAATTGCCCGAAGCTTATGCTTTTTTCAATCCAATCGTAGATGTTATGCCAGTCATACCTGTGCTCTTTTTTCTCTTAGCCCTTGTTTGGCAAGCTGCTGTAAGTTTTCGATGAGATCTTTAATACTGTCTTAGAAACATTCATGATTTATTCGATAAAAAAAAAATTCTATTCTTAAGAATTGATAAGATCAGATAATGAACCCTCGACTCAAACATGGAAATTCTTTTGGATAACCGAGATGAATCGGAATCACCTCATTTCTTCATTCCTTCTGGGGGTCGAAGACCCTATGTATGGTCCCTACAATACCTAATTGTAGGTATGAGAGATCATTTTGTTAACGAAAGAATCAGAATCTTATTACAAATGCATTCCTGCAAATTCCTTATGTTTTCTAGAAACCGCTTCTTTTCTTGGTGTCAAAACGGAATATGTGGTACAAAAATGGAGAATCTATTCCCCTATTTCCCCCAAAATGATCTTGGAGATTGTGTAATGCTTACTCTCAAACTCTTCGTTTACACAGTAGTGATATTCTTTGTTTCTCTCTTCATCTTCGGATTCCTATCTAATGATCCAGGACGTAATCCTGGACGTGATGAATAAAAAAATCAGGGGTTTTTCCTTGCTCGATTTCTGAATTTTCTTAGGATTTTCTTTCTCCATTCCATACATTTAACTATGAGAAAGGGGGTTAGAGATTTTTTCGAATTCGAAAGGGAAATATCAAGTGATCAGAAGAAACGGAGAGAGGGGGATTCGAACCCTCGGTACAAATAATTCGTACAACGGATTAGCAATCCGCCGCTTTAGTCCACTCAGCCATCTCTCCCCATTTTAAATGGATAATTCATATGTGACGCGTGAAGTAAAGGTTGATAAAAGTTTTTCCTTATCTTTCTTTATTCTATAAATATAGACGAATTTGATCAATCATCAATTCCCTTTAGATAATGATTCGAAACAGATATCTCCAATAGAAAGAGTACCTCTTTGATTTCGTCCGAAAAGTTCTTTCTTTTATTCCCCCGGCCTGGCCAGTACCTAGCCAGGCCATTCCTTGTTCCAATGAATCATAGATCAAATGATTTATTTGATTTGAAAACGAAAATGCTTGTTATTGAAGCAGCAACAAGGCTATTTCCATTCCTATGATAGGAGTGTCATTTGTTATTATGTTTTTCCTTTTCTCGATTTACTTAAATGGAATAAAAAAAACATATTTTTTTCTATTCTATTATAATAGAACTCATATATTTCTTCAAAGAACATGTTTGAACCTGAACCCTTGAGTCCACAACCAAAACAATAGGATTTTTCACTCGATCCAATCGACCCGA